CTTTCATTTCATTCTTGTACATAGGAAATGAGATTCAATCCCTTTAACTGCAAATAAAAAAGCCGTTTTATTTCACTCATATAACTATCTGGTTTAGTTCATCAACCCGAATTCTGAATAAAAAAAAAATATATATATTAAACTCATTTAACTTTCTTACTAGAAAGAAAAGAAATAGGGGAAATTTGATGTCTCACCGAATCACACGTAGAGATATTGATAATACACATAGAGTTAATGGTATTTCATAACTAATTGATTGAGCAGCAGCTCTTAAACCACCTAAAAAGGAATATTTATTATTTGATCCATATCCCGACATAAGAAGTCCAACGGGAGCAAGACTTGAAACAGCGATCCATAAAAAAACACCAATACTAAGATCGGCTAGAATAAGGCGATAACCAAAAGGAATTACTGAATAACTTAGTAAAATGGATATGACTGCTATGGATGGTCCGATACTGAATAAACGAGTATCCCCTCTAGATGGAAAAAGATTCTCTTTGAAAAGTAGTTTTACCCCATCTGCTAGAGCTTGAAGAATTCCCAAGGGGCCGGCGTATTCAGGTCCAATACGTTGTTGTATCCCTGCAGATATTTCTCTTTCTAACCAAACAATTACTAGTACACCTAGTGTGATTCCTAATACAAGAGTCAAAATAGGGACAAGCACCCATATGATCCCATAGACTTCTTTTAAGAATTCCAATCTGGAAAACGAATGGATGGCTTGTAGTTCTGTTGTATTATCAATTATCATTTCAACGATCAACTTCTCCCATAATGATATCTATACTACCTAGTATCGTCATAATATCAGCCAATTTCATTCTTTTAACTAACTGAGGCAGAATTTGCAAGTTGATAAAACCCGGTGGGCGAATTTTCCATCTCCAAGGAAAAACACTCTGATCTCCTATCAGAAAAATTCCCAATTCTCCTTTTGGTGCTTCGACTCTTACATAAAGTTCTTGTTTGGACAATTCAAAAGTTGGAGAAGGTTTTTTACTAATAAATCGATATTCAAAATCATTCCATTCAGTATCTTTTACTCTATCAAAGCGTCGGATTTCTAAATTCTCAAAGGGCCCCCCTGGAATTCCTTCCAGAGCCTGTTGGATAATTTTTATGGATTCTGTCATTTCACTGATTCGTACTAAATAACGAGCTAATGAATCCCCTTCTTTTTGCCATTGAACCTCCCAATCAAATTCGTCGTAACACTCATAATGATCAACTTTACGAAGGTCCCATTGTATTCCGGAAGCTCGTAGCATTGGTCCTGATAAACCCCAATTTAGTGCTTCTTCTCCTCCAATAATGCCTACGCCCTCAACTCGTTCTAAAAAAATAGGATTCCGTGTAATAAGCTTTTGATATTCAGCAACCCCTGTTAAAAAATAATCGCAAAAATCCAAACATTTATCTATCCATCCATGAGGTAGATCAGCAGCTATTCCTCCGATACGAAAATAATTATGCATCATTCGCATGCCGGTGGCAGCTTCGAATAGGTCATATATCAATTCTCGTTCTCGAAAAATATAGAAGAAAGGGGTCTGTGCCCCAATATCTGCCATAAAAGGACCAAGCCATAACAAATGAGAAGCTATACGACTCAACTCCAACATAATGGCTCTGATATAGCTAGCCCTTTTAGGTACTTGAATATTGCCTAGTTGTTCGGGTCCATTTACGGTTATTGCTTCTGTGAACATAGTAGCTAAATAATCCCAACGTGTTACATAAGGCAAATATTGTATAATTGTTCGGTTTTCCGCAATTTTCTCCATTCCTCTGTGTAAATAACCCAATATTGGTTCACAGTCAATAACATCTTCACCATCGAGAGTAACGATAAGTCGAAGAACACCATGCATTGATGGGTGGTGAGGACCCATATTGACTATCATGAGGTCTTTTCTTGTAGTTGGTGCAATCATAAGTTTTTTACCGAGTCATTCTTCCATGAATTGCTGAAAGTAAAAAGAAGTTCATCAAAATTGAAACGCATAAGTTCAAATGATATCACTCTTTAAATTAACGAGTTTTTGTCTCTCGAATATCCAACCGATCAATTAATTCTTTATAACGTACTCTATTTTTTTTTGACAAATAAGCCAGTAATCGTTGACGTTTTCCCAAAATTTTTCGCAAACCTCTCTGAGATGAATAGTCTTTTTTGTGCAATTCCAAATGTGAAGTAAGTCTCCTTATCTTAGTGGTGAAACTGAATACTTGAAATTCAACAGACCCTCTGTTTTCTTCATTTTCTTTTTGAGAAATAACCGAAATGAATGAATTTCTTACCATAAAAAAAAGCCTCCTCTCCCTTTTTACAGATATGGATTTTACCGATCAGTAATAATAATGTCATTCATTTTAATGTGGTATATACACTAATTCAAATTTCTTTATGAACTCCTAATTTTATCAATTCAAATGAATCAATCCAATTGAAAATTAGATTTAGATAGGGAGAGAAAAGGATTGGCACATTTTCGTATTCACAAAAGCGAAGAATTTAGACCTAAAATGAAGAGGGTTCTGTTGATTCATTTCTAGATCGAATTGATACATTATTCATTTAGTATTGGATATTTAGAATGAAATGTAAGACAGGACATGTGATGTGTGTATTTATTTGCTTTCATATATCCTATATAGTAGAGGATATATAGGAAAAATGTACTATCAACGAATTTTCAATCGTGGATACAAATGTATCCTTAACATACTGAAACGACTGCCATTATTGGTATCAAACCAATAGCGATTCATACAAGCTAAATCTTCTAATCGATAATTAGGCCAAAGAAAGAACTTCAATTTCATTAATTGATTTGTCTCTCTATCAAGGTGATTACTGTCACCTAGAACTTGGCTGCTATTCTTTTCGTTGCAAAATACAGGATTTCCATCTACATCATTCCTATTCTTTGAATTGAAACAAATTAGAATTCTTAATTTTCTACGACGCCTAAATGAGAAAATATTTTCAGGAACAAGCAAATCCAAATGATTTTTGTCTCTATTTCTTGTTATTCTTTCATGTGGTGGAATAGATTCATCAAAATTATTCTTAGCAACATATCTTTGCTCTCGGTATCTTTGATTAGTTTGGTGCTTACTCTTATGAACCAACAAAATACCGATGGTTTGATACATAATAAACTGTCCGTCGTTTTTTACAGACAGACGAATGGGTTCGATAATAAATATTCCCCTTTTCATCAATTCTGGAAGAGTTAAATTCTTCTGAATCAGCATTATATCCAAACTCATTTCTCCCCTTTGAATCGAGGATATAGAAATTTTTCTTGGATCTATTAGTCTAAGCAGGAAACAATATACCTTAATATTATTGATCAGTCTTTGATTCAAAGTATCGTCCCATCTCAATTGAAAAAGCAAATAACGTTTCAGGAACAAATCAAGTTCTGCTTCCGTGTTACTTTTGTATTGTTTTTTATTTTTACCTTTTTTCATGTCCGATCTCGCATAATCTTCTTCAATATCTTTTTGTTGGTTTGAAAGAACGGATCCAAGATCCCCTTGGCTTGTGGTTTTTTTTTCTTCTTGATTTCGATTCTTTATTTTTTTATTCGATGGTATCAAAAAACTTCCCTTTTGCTTTTCATTAATCTTTTGATTTTGATTACTATTTTCATTTCTATTCAAATTTAAAAGAAGTAATTTGCTTGGTATAAACCAAGATTTCGTTTTATATGTATTATAAAGTAACAAAAATTCTGGGAAGAACCAAAGTTCCAGATTCAATATGGGACGCTTTAGTATTTTTTCATTCATCCCCATCCAATCAAAAAAGACTTTTGGGGAGTTTGGTAAATTCATTTCGGGAATCATAAGATAAAAAATATTTTTTTTATCAATTATTTGATAATTATTAGTAACAATCTGAGTATTTTGATTACTATTGGCATCGATCGTGATCCAGGCCTCAATATCGACTTTTTGTCTAAGATCAAAATTTAGAATTTTCCAATCCAAATATTTCCTATCGGGAGTTTTTTCCATATATAGAATATCGCCCTTTCCTAGATAATTATTGATAGGGATACTCCTCAGCATATCAAAAAAAGTGTCTTTATATGGGTTGTAATTATAAGAAATCTCTTGATTCTTATTTCCTTCAAACGGCGATCTAGAAATAAATGAGTCCTTTTTATTTTCAGAATTAATAGATTTATATGATAAAAGATCATATTTATAGTATTTTTGAAAATTATCTTTTTTATTCAATAATGAATAGACTTCCAAAATATTTTCTTTTTTGGAATCAATTAATTGGTCTTTTTCATATAAATCCCATTTGCTGAAATTTTTCCTTTTAACCATACGACGTTGATAAACTCTATTCCGCCATTGTTGTGGTATTAATCTAGACCATCTGATCTGAGATAAATCGTATTGATAATGCCCTCTTAACCAATTTTTCCATTGATTCATTTCAGAACTCGGAAGTCTGTTATCCCTTAATTTAGAATGAACTATTCCTTGTGTTTCAAAAGAATCCTTTATTTCAGGCTTAAGAAAAAAAGGGATTCCTTGATATTGAAGAAATGATTTTAATTTATACAAGTTAATAACTTGGGTTTGTGATAATTTGTAAAATACATATGCTTGTGATAAGTACGATAAGTCATAAAAAATATGTGAATTTGTCTGACTATTACTAATATTATAAAGTGACTTTTTTATAGTCGAAATAAACTCAATTGGATTTTGATTTTTTTTATTAATTATTTCTTGACTTGTTTCATTATTGTAAATGGATTTATTCATAATTTTTTTTGTTGATTCAAGAAATAATTTTATCTTTATTCTGGGAATATTAATGATAGATAAAAATATATTTGTGTAGATTCTTTCAATGAAAAATTTAAAAACAAAAGGTAATTTAGAGATTAATCGAGCATTTCTTCTTTTTAATATTTTCCATTTTTCTAATCTTTTAGCATTATAACTTGTTTTGT